GTATTAGTCTGGATACGGCCAGGTCGTTTGGTTAGATTGAACGTACTGATTCGATCTAAGAAGTACCTGCCGTCACAATTTAAGTCCTTTATGTCAGACTTTACATACCTTATGTTAAACTTGATAAATGATCCGGGTCGAATCTATAGTATTCTCTTATTTATTATCTGTACATTCTCTTCAGGCAGAATGCCCGTACTCCTGCTTACTAAGAAACCGAAAGCACCTTTCCACTTACAACTAAAAAGAAAAACGAAAGAAGGGGGGGAAAGTCAGGAAGAAAGAGATGTAGAAATAGAAGAAAGAGCTTCCGAAAAAAATCAAGAAATCTTCGGGGGTGACTTTGTTGAAAAACTTCCTGTGAAGCTTCTTTTTAATTGTCAGGAATGGACTCGCCCTTTTCGATACGTAAAAAACAATCAAGTTGAAGGGGGTGTAAAAAGTGAAACGTCAGAATATTTTTTTGTTACATGCGAAAGTGATGGAAAACTAAGAATATCTTTTGCATCTCTGCCCAGTTTGTCAACTTTTGAGAAAATGATACAAAGAAAAATAGACGCGTTCACACCCCAAAACCAAAAAAAACTCTCTAATGAAGAACTGTATAATTATTGGATTTATACAAAGAACAAAAAAAAGACCACGGAAAAAAACAAATTTCTTAATAGAATTAAGGCTTTAGACAAGGGATTTCTTTTTCTGGATATACTTGAAAAAAGAACTAGATTGTATAACGATACGATTGAAAAAAATAAAAACCTTCGTAAATCGTATGGACCTTTTTTTAATGAAAAGACTCTAAAAAACAAAAACTACGTGCCTAAAATGCATGAGCCTTTGTTAACCGGGCCATATCGTGCAAGAATCACAAGAGGGGTTTCCTTGATGCGTACACCACTGACCGATTCAACCTCATTTGTAAAAAAAAAAAATAGGATTCATCGTTTCCTTTGGGATACCCTTTTTCGTCTTGGTACTGAATATTCATATTCAAAAAAAAAATATGATAAAAACAATAAAAAAAGAAAAAAAATTGGAGTGATACAAATACATAAATCAATCCCTGAATGGAAATCAAAATTAATCAACGATTCGGAATTCGCGTTACGGGACTATGAAGCCTCTTCGTGGGAAGAAATAGATACCGATATACACTCAAGAAACCTTAAACAGATACTGCTATTTAGTCAGCAAAGCCTGCTTCCTGATCCCTCGCTCCCAGACGAGGTGTTGGTGGCACAGTATTTGGATGAACCGGATTTTCGTCGAGACATAATTAAGGGTTCTGGACGCGCTCAAAGGCGGAAAACTATTGCGAAACAGATTCTCCCAAGGCCGTCTTCCCCCCTTTTTTGGGGCAAAACCAAAAGTAAGCTTGAGGTTATGTTAAAACGACTTTTTTTTAGAAATTTGAAAAAAAGAAAAAAAATAATAGATCCAAAAGCGAAGAACGAAAAAAAGAAAAGAAAACGGGAAGAAAGAATGCGGATAGAAACAGAAGAAGCCTGGGAAAACCTGTCACATGGACCACAAATAAGAACTTCCTTATTAGTAATGCAATCGATTCTTAGAAAATATATTCTATTCCCTTTATTCATAATAGCTAAAAATACTGTCCATTTTTTATCAGATCGAGTTTCTGACTGGGATGAAGATTTTGCGGAATGGGATAAAGAAATACACATTCCATGTACGCATAGTGGTGTTCCATTAAGAGAAAACGAACTTTTGACCTATTTTTTGGAAGAAGGTTTTGACATAAAAATAATATCTCCTTTCTCCTTGAAACCTTGGTGCAGATCTAAACTACAAGCCTCTGGTAGAAATCTAACCAAAAAAAAAAAGAAAAGTAAAAAATTGGAATTGGGATTTTGTTATTTAACCGTTTGGGGAATGGAAGCTGACGAGGCTTTCGGTTCTCCCCGAACAAGAGATGCTTCTTCTTCCCCTTTTATTGCCTTTTTGAAACCCGTTTTAAAGAAACTAGAAAAAAAAACGAAAAAAAAGACAAAGAAAGTTCTAACAGTTTTCAAAAAAGTAGTAAAAAAACTATCAAAGGGAAATGAAATTACATTAGATAAATTGAAAAGATTATCTAAATCAAGTAAAACTAAAGATGAATCGTTTACTCAAATTGGATCTATAGATTGGGCAAATTATTCACATACAGAACTACAAATGAAGAATCTAACTGATACAACAAGCATAATGAGAAATGAAATACAAAGACTTGAAAAAGAGAAAATAAAAGTCATTTCTGAAATAAAAAGTAGTCTAAATTCAAATGTAGAATTAGAATCACAACCGCCAAAAAATAATTGGAAAATATTAATACGAAGAAATATTCGATTAATCATTAAATTACATTATTTTATAAAAATTTTCATTGAAAAAAAATACATAGATATCTTTCTACCTATCATTAACATTGCCAGAATCAATACAAAACATTTTGTTGACTCAATGATTGGGAAATACATTTCTAATAATGAAAGAAATGAATCTAAAAATGAAACAACTGAAAAAGACATTAACTTTATTTCTATTTCAACTATCAAAAAGTCACGACCTACTAAGAAGAATTCACATATCTTTTATGACTTATCTTCCTTGTCGCAAGGATATGTATTTTTTAAATTATCACAACCCCAAGTTATTAACTTGTCTAAGTTAAGATCTGCTCTTCAATATCATGGAACATCTTTTTTTCTTAAGACTACAATAAAGAATTCTTTTGGAATACAAGGCATATTTAATGCCCAATTAAGGCATAAGAAACTTCGAAGCTATGATCAATGGAAAAACTGGTTACGAGGTCATTTTCAATACAATTCTCCGATTGAATGGTCTAGATTAATACCACAAAAATGGCGAAATAGAGTCAATCAGCGTTGGACAGCTGAAAATAAAGATTTAAAAAAATGGAGTTCATATGAAAAAAGCCTATTATTTTTATTTCATTCCACAAATCAAAATTCTTATGAAATATATTCCCAACAAGAAAAATTTCTAAAATCCTATAGATATGGTCTTTTATCATATCAATTTCTTAATTATGAAACGAAGAAAGACTCATCTATTTATGGACCGCCATTACAAGTAAATAAGAAAAAAAACAAAAACCTTTTTTACACTATAGACAAATTCGTTTATGAGGATATGAATATGGGTCTCAAAAATAATAAGGCCTTTGTTCTTTCTCTTTATCTAAGAAGGATGAATGTTATAGATATGGAAAAAAGGTTAAATAGAAAATATTTTGATTGGAAAAAAAAAATTCTAAGACAAAATAACAATGATATTGAAAAAGAGCCTTTGTATATTAGAATTCAAAAAGATCCAGAAGATATAGAAAGCACTCCACCCAATTCCGAAGAAATCTTTGTTGATTGGCTAAAAATAGATAAAATGCCAAAGAAATCCCCCCCAAAAGGGGATTGGGAATTTTGGTTCTTCACAGAATTTGTGCTACTTTATAAAGCATATAAAGTTAAACCTTGGACTATACCAAGCAAACTCCTTGTTTTAAATGTACATTTGAGTGACCCTCTATATAACTATCGAAGAATGAGGGGGATTGATTCAAAGAATCGAATCAACACAAAATGGGCACTTGGTGGTTTTCTTAAAGAGTTTTTGGCTTTTCAAGTGCACTGGTACAATAAGGTTGTGGCGCAAAGAACGCTCGATATGTTCGTGCCATTTAGCTACCTGATGGAGGAGGGAAAAGCTCTGAAAAAAGTGGTCAATTCGGTGATAATCTCTCTGGGAACGAAAAGAATAGGTCCAAATCACACAAGGGTTAGCAACAAGAGATGGATGACTAAAAGACTACAATTTGGGATAATGTTTCTCGACCCCATTTGTCTGCCTAGAAGAATTAATAGATATTTTATTACGTATCAAACCATAAGCATTTCGTTGGTTCATAAAAGCAAGCACCAAATTAAGCAAGGATACCGAGACGAAAGAAGCTATTTTCATCAGAAGAATTTTGATGAATCCACTCCACGCCATCAAAGAATAACAGGAAACAGAGAGCAAAATTATTATGATTTGCTTATTCCTGAAAATATTTTATCATCTAGACATCGTAGAGAGTTGAGAATTCTAATTTCTTTCAATTTGAAAAAGACGAATTTGAAAAAGACGAATGTTGTGGATAGAAATCCTGTATTTTGCAACAAGACTAAGATAAGAAACTGTGGTCCATTTTTGAAGAAAAGTAAACATCGTGATAGAGATAAAAATGAATTAATTAAATTAAAGTTCTTTCTTTGGCCTAATTATCGATTAGAAGATTTAGCTTGTATGAATCGTTATTGGTTTGATACCAATAATGGAAGTCGTTTCAGCATGTTAAGAATCTATATGTATCCACGATTCAAAATTGGTTGATGGTACATTCTTTCTCTATATTCTCTACCATATAGAGTCTATGAAAGTAAACAAAACAGCGGAACATATGCCCTGTCTTACATCCCAGTTTCCTATAAATGCTCTACCATATAGAGTCTATGAAAGTAAACAAAACAGCGGAACATATGCCCTGTCTTACATCCCAGTTTCCTATAAATGCTACGATACTCAGTCAACGGCGTATCAATTAGATCTACAAATGCATCAAGGAAATCTTCGTAATTTTAGGTTTCAATTATTCGCTTTTGTGAGTGTAAAAACCATCTTTTTGTATCTCTATTTTGTATCTTTATTCGAATCAAATTCAAAATTGGATTGATTCATTTTAATTGATAAAATAAGGAATCCATAAAGAAATTAAGATTCTTGTGTATACTACATTAAAATAGTTGGTATTATTATTACTGATCAATAAAATCCATATCTGTTCTATAAAAGGGAAAGGGGAAATTCTTTTATGCTAAAAAATGCATTCGTTTCCATTATTTTGGAAGAGGAAAACAAAGAAAACAGGGGGTCTGCTGAATTTCAAGTAGTTAATTTCACCAATAAGATACGAAAACTTACTTCCCATTTTGAATTGCACAAAAAAGACTATTTGTCTCAGAGAGGCCTGCGAAAAATTCTGGGAAAACGTCAACGGCTGCTGGCCTACTTGTCAAAAAAAAATAGAATACGTTATAAAGAATTAATTGTCAAAAAAAAATAGAATACGTTATAAAGAATTAATTGATCAGTTGAATATTCGAGAAACAAAAGTTGATTGAGAGTCGGTTTGAATTTTTCGCTTCAACTTTAATGAACTTCTTTTCACCTTCAACAATTATGGAAAAATGAATCGGGAAAAAGCCTATGACTACGTCAGCTACAAGAAAAGACCTCATGATAGTCAATATGGGTCCTCACCACCCATCAATGCACGGTGTTCTTCGACTCATTGTTACTCTAGATGGAGAAGATGTTATTGACTGTGAACCAATATTGGGTTATTTACACAGAGGGATGGAAAAAATTGCGGAAAACCGAACAATTATACAATATTTGCCTTATGTAACACGTTGGGATTATTTAGCTACTATGTTCACAGAAGCAATAACTGTAAATGCACCAGAGCAGTTAGGCAATATTCAAGTACCTAAAAGGGCCAGCTATATCCGAGTCATCATGTTGGAGTTAAGTCGTATAGCTTCGCATTTGTTATGGCTTGGCCCTTTTATGGCAGATATTGGGGCACAAACCCCTTTCTTCTATATTTTTCGAGAAAGAGAATTGATATATGACCTATTCGAAGCTGCCACCGGTATGCGAATGATGCATAATTTTTTTCGTATCGGAGGGGTAGCTGCTGATTTACCTCATGGATGGATAGATAAATGTTTGGATTTTTGCGATTATTTTTTAAGAGAGGTTGCTGAATATCAAAACCTTATTACACGTAATCCTACTTTTTTAAAACGAGTTGAAGGGGTAGGCATTATTGGCGGAGAGGAGGCGATAAATTGGGGTTTATCGGGACCAATGCTACGAGCTTCCGGAATACAATGGGATCTTCGTAAAGTTGATCAGTATGAGTGTTACGACGAATTCGATTGGGAAGTCCAATGGCAAAAAGAGGGGGATTCATTAGCTCGTTATTTAGTACGAATCACTGAAATGACAGAATCCATAAAAATTATTCAACAGGCTCTCGAAGGAATTCCGGGGGGGCCCTATGAGAATTTAGAAATCCGACGCTTTGAAAGACTAAGGGATCCGAAATGGAATGATTTTGACTATCGATTTATTAGTAAAAAACCTTCTCCGACTTTTGAATTGTCGAAGCAAGAACTTTATGTGAGAGTTGAAGCCCCAAAAGGAGAATTGGGAATTTTTCTGATAGGAGATAAGAGTGTTTTTCCTTGGAGATGGAAAATCCGACCACCAGGTTTTATCAATTTGCAAATTCTTCCTCAGCTAGTTAAAAGAATGAAATTGGCTGATATTATGACGATATTAGGTAGCATAGACATCATTATGGGAGAAGTTGATCGTTAAAATGATAATTGATACAACAGAAGCACAAGCTATCAATTCTTTTTCTAGATTGGAATCCTTAAAAGAATTCGATGGGATCATATGGATGCTTGGCCCTATTTTGACTCTTGTATTAGAAATCACAATAGTTGTACTAGTAATTGTTTGGTTAGAAAGAGAAATATCTGCAGGGATACAACAACGTATTGGACCTGAATACGCCGGTCCTTTAGGAATTCTTCAAGCTCTATCAGATGGTACAAAATTACTTTTCAAAGAGAATCTTCTGCCCTCTCGAGGAGATATTCGTTTATTCAGTATCGGACCATCCATCGCAGTCATATCAATTCTACTAAGTTATTTAGTAATTCCTTTTGGCTATCATCTTGTTCTAGCTGATCTCAGTATTGGTATTTTTTTATGGATTGCAATTTCAAGTATTGCCCCCATTGGACTTCTTATGTCAGGATATGGATCAAATAATAAATATTCCTTTTTAGGTGGTTTACGAGCCGCTGCTCAATCAATTAGTTATGAAATCCCATTAACTCTATGTGTGTTATCAATATCTCTACGTGTGATTCGTTAAGACATAAAATTTACCCTACTTCTTTATCTTTCTAGGAAGGGCCTTTCATGAGTTGAATAGAGATTTTCATTTTTTATTCATCATTCGGGTTGATGACCTAAACCAGATAGTTATATGAGTGAAAGAAACAGCTTATAAATTTGCAGTAAAAAGATTGAGTCTCATTTTCTATGTACAAGAGTTAAGTGAAAGTAACCATAAACATTAGAAACGGTTTACCCCAAGATTGGTTAATTAGTGATCATGGCTTGAAGCGGGTGCAAAAGATCAACTATATGGGGTTTTTACTATCTATTACCATACATGTATTACCCTAACGGGCGATTAGCAAAAAGAGGTGGATAGTTAGGAACACCAAAGTACACAAAGGATTCGTAATAGAGATTATGTAAGTTATTCAACAGAATTTTTCTGTGCATAAAAGGAATTCTGATTGGGACTTTAAGTTGGTAGAAATGATGAAGAAGTACTCCCCCTGA